AATGAAGTGCCTGAAAATTAAAGGATTATCGTGATAGGATAAAACATGTAAAATATTACCTTCATTGTATTATTGTGCCTGATAGAATTAAACTATCCCCTTAAAAATCAAAAATTTATGTGCACCAAACACCTAAACACAACTAAAGAAAAGTAAGCTAAATTCAAGCTAATGGGTTCATACCCCACTTATAGAGACATCTCTCTTTTCTAATGTCCAATAATTCAACCAAAATTCTATTTCTCATCACATTGATTAGAGGAATTACAATTGTCATCTCCTCCAACTCTTGATTAAGAGCTTGAATAGGATTAGAGATTAATCTTCTTTCCTTCATCCCAATCATATCAAGACACGATAACATTTACACCTCCGAATCTTCACTAAAATACTTTATTATCCAAGCCTTAGCCTCAGTAACCCTCCTCTTCTCAATTATACTACTAATAATAACAGAAACCCTAATACAAAAATACCCTTCCGAGGTAACCACTTCAGTTTTATTAACCCCTTTATTACTCAAAAGAGGATCAGCCCCTCTCCACTGATGATTCCCAAGAGTAATAGAAGGGTTAAGATGACAAAACTGCGTTATCTTAATAACCATTCAAAAAATTTCACCCTTGGTATTAATTTCATACCTCTGAAATATTTCCGTATTCTCAATATCCATTATCATAATATCCATTGTCATTGGATCAATCAGTGGACTAAATCAAACATCAATCCGAAAAATCATAACATATTCATCAATCAACCATATAGGTTGAATACTAGCCGCCATGCTATTAGGAGAAAACTATTGATTAATATATCTACTCATCTATTCACTAATAACTACCACAATCATCCTCATTATTAACCCATTTCAAATCTCACTCATTAATCAAACCTTCATACTAGATAACAAAAACCCAATTATGAAATTTTTACTATTTACATCTTTACTCTCCTTAGGTGGATTACCACCATTTACAGGTTTCTTCCCCAAATGAATTATTATTCAAACCATAATAGACAATCAAATATTCTGATTAACTCTAATTATAGTAGTAATATCCCTTATTACATTATACTACTACTTACAGTTATCTTACTCTGCATTTTTATTAAATCACTCAAAACCATCCTGAAACACTTGAATAATAAACAAAAAAATACTACCAACTATCTTATTTACAGCATCCACTATAGGCTTACTCCTATCCACATCAATCTCACTCCTATATTAACCAAAGCCTTAAGTTAAATTTAAACTAATATCCTTCAAAGCTAAAAATAAAGAAAATCTTTAGGCTTTAGTAGCCACAACTATACTACTCCTATAGAATTGCATTCTACAATCATCCCATGAATATAAAGCCTAAATAAACCCAAATAGTAGAAAGGTATAACCTCTCAATAGATTTACAATCTATCACCTAAATCTCAGCCATTCTACTTTTTTGAAACGATGATTATTTTCAACAAATCATAAAGATATTGGAACACTATACTTCATCTTCGGTGCATGATCAGGTATAATCGGAACATCTCTAAGAATATTGATTCGGGCTGAATTAAATCAACCTGGATCACTTATTGGAGATGATCAAATCTATAATGTTATCGTTACCGCCCACGCCTTTGTAATAATTTTCTTCATAGTTATACCAATTTTAATTGGAGGATTCGGAAATTGATTAGTACCCCTAATACTAGGTGCACCTGATATAGCTTTTCCTCGAATAAATAATATAAGTTTTTGATTACTTCCACCTTCCCTATCACTATTACTCTCAAGTAGCTTAGTGGAAAATGGAGTAGGAACAGGTTGAACTGTATACCCTCCCCTAGCAAGAAACATTGCTCATGCAGGAGCATCAGTAGATCTAGCAATTTTCTCCCTTCACTTGGCTGGTGTATCATCAATCCTAGGAGCAGTCAACTTCATTTCAACAACAATCAACATAAAACCAAATAATATAAAACCAGATCGAATCCCCTTATTTGTTTGAGCTGTAGGTATTACTGCACTCCTATTACTTCTTTCACTACCTGTCCTTGCAGGAGCTATTACAATACTACTTACAGATCGAAACTTAAACACCTCCTTCTTCGATCCAGCAGGAGGTGGAGACCCAATCCTGTATCAACACCTATTTTGATTTTTTGGACACCCAGAAGTATATATCCTAATCCTACCAGGGTTTGGAATAATCTCTCATATTATTTGTCATGAAAGAGGAAAAAAGGAAGCCTTTGGTAATTTGGGAATAATTTTTGCTATATTAGCAATTGGCCTACTTGGTTTTGTTGTCTGAGCCCACCATATATTTACAGTAGGAATAGATGTTGACACTCGTGCATACTTCACCTCAGCAACAATAATCATTGCCGTACCAACAGGAATCAAAATCTTCAGATGATTAACAACCATATATGGATCTCAACTAACATACAGTGCCCCATGTTTATGATCATTAGGCTTTGTATTTTTATTCACCATCGGTGGTTTAACAGGGGTAGTCCTAGCAAATTCATCAATTGATATTGTACTACATGATACTTATTATGTAGTAGCACATTTCCACTATGTATTATCCATAGGAGCAGTATTCGCAATTATAGCTGGATTTATCCAATGATATCCATTATTTACAGGGCTAACCCTAAATCCAAAATGACTAAAAATCCAATTCACCATTATATTTCTAGGGGTAAACTTAACTTTTTTTCCACAACATTTTCTCGGATTAGCAGGCATACCACGTCGATATTCTGATTATCCAGACTCCTACACTGCATGAAATGTAGTTTCATCTATCGGATCCATAATCTCATTCATTAGAATTCTAATATTCATCTTTATCATTTGAGAAAGAATAACAATCAACCGAATCGTACTATTTCCTACCCAAACCAGAAATTCCATCGAATGATTTCAAAATATACCACCAGCAGAACACAGTTATGCCGAACTACCAACAATTACCTTAACTACTAATTCTTATCTAATATGGCAGAGAAGTGCAGTGGATTTAAGCTCTACAAATAAAGATTTACTTTTATTAGAACCTAATGACAACATGAGCTAACATAAATTTACAAGACAGTGCATCTCCTATTATAGAACAACTTATTTACTTTCATGACCATGCACTTATAATCATTATTATAATCCTAACAATAGTTATTTATATAATAATTCTACTTTTTAATAATAAATTCATTGACCGACAACTTCTCGAAGGACAAATAATTGAAGTTGCATGAACCATCACACCAGCTATCATTTTAATTTTTATCGCCTTACCCTCTTTACGACTTTTATATTTAATAGACGAAATTAATAGCCCATCCTTAACCTTAAAAACAATTGGCCATCAATGATATTGATCTTACGAATATTCCGATTTCCTAAAAACAGAATTTGATTCATACATAATCCCCCAAACCGAAATAACAATTAATAACTTCCGTCTATTAGATGTAGATAACCGAGTAACTTTACCAATAAATATATTTATTCGAATTATTATCACAGCTGCAGATGTACTTCACTCCTGAACAATCCCAAGACTTGGGGTAAAAGCAGATGCCACACCGGGACGTCTAAACCAAACAAGATTTTTATTCAATCGTCCCGGTGTGTTCTATGGTCAATGTTCAGAAATTTGTGGTGCAAACCATAGATTTATACCTATTGTAATTGAAAGAGTACCTATTAATACATTCACAGATTGAATTATAAATTCAAGAGAATAACATCAGATGACTGAAAGCAAGTAATGGTCTCTTAAACCAATTTATAGTAAATTAGCATTTACTTCTGATGATGAAGATTTAGTTAAATAATAACATTAGAATGTCAAACTAAAATTATCATACATGATAATCTTCTATCCCACAAATAATACCTCTTAGATGAACATTACTATATTTATTTTTCCTAATACTATTTATACTATTTACTTATATAAATTACTATTCACATGTCCCTGCACCTTTAAAATCATCCAGAAAATCAATCCCTATTAATTCATTAAATTGAAAATGATAACTAATTTATTTTCAGTTTTTGACCCATCCACTAATCTAGGAGATATATCATTAAATTGAATAAGAACACTACTTGGCTTGCTATATATTCCTATAGGATTCTGATTAATTCCATCCCGACATATTATTTTATGAAACAAAATTATATACAAACTTCATATAGAGTTTAAAACTCTTATTGGTTACAAACAATCTAATAAAGGAAGAACATTTATTTTCATTTCCCTATTCTCAATCATTATATTCAATAATTTTTTAGGTTTATTCCCATATATTTTTACTAGAACAAGACATATAGTAATAAATTTATCATTAGCTTTACCTTTATGATTAAGATTTATGATCTTTGGGTGAATTAATAATACACAACATATATTTGCCCATTTAGTACCTCAAGGTACACCGGCCATTCTTATACCTTTTATAGTATGCATTGAATCCATTAGAAACATTATTCGGCCCGGCACCTTAGCAGTACGTCTTACTGCTAATATAATTGCTGGACACTTATTATTAACTCTTCTAGGAAATACAGGCCCTAATCTGTCCACTTCTCTCATTCTATTATTAATTATCACCCAAGTAGCATTATTAGTTCTAGAATCAGCCGTAGCAATTATTCAATCTTATGTATTTGCTGTACTAAGAACATTATACTCTAGAGAAGTTAACTAATGACAAATCAAAACCACCCATTCCATCTCGTAGACCCCAGACCATGACCTCTTACAGGAGCATTAGGAGCTATAATTACTATAGTAGGAATAATTAAATGATTTCACCATTTCAATAATGAACTCATATTCACTGGAATATTTATTATAATTCTCACTATAATTCAATGGTGACGTGATATTATTCGAGAAAGAACTTACCAAGGATTACACACAAAGATTGTTTTAAAGGGATTACGATGAGGAATAATTCTTTTCATTATTTCAGAAGTCTTCTTTTTCATTTCATTTTTTTGGGCTTTTTTTCACAGCAGATTATCTCCTACTATTGAATTAGGATCTCTTTGACCTCCTATAGGAATTAACCCTTTTAACCCATTCCAAATTCCTTTGTTAAACACTGCAATCCTTTTAACATCAGGTGTTACCGTAACATGAGCTCATCATAGATTATTAGAAAATAACTACAATCAAGCCCTACAAGGGTTATTTTTCACAGTAATATTAGGGTTTTATTTCACTACTCTTCAAGCATATGAATATATTGAAGCCCCATTTACAATTGCAGATTCCGTTTATGGTTCAACCTTCTTCATAGCAACAGGGTTCCACGGATTACATGTCATTATTGGTACTACTTTTTTATTAATTTGCTTATTACGCCATATATCACTTCATTTTTCGTCACAACACCATTTTGGATTTGAAGCAGCAGCATGATACTGACATTTCGTAGATGTAGTTTGATTATTTTTATATATTTCAATTTATTGATGAGGTAGCTAATTTATTTAATATAAGTAGTATATTTGACTTCCAATCAAAAAGCTTGCAATAACAGCAAAATAAATAATGCATTCCATAATAACCATAACAATAGCAACCATTATTTTATCATCAATTATCATAATACTTGCAACTTTACTATCAAAAAAATCAATTGAAGATCGTGAAAAATCTTCACCCTTTGAATGTGGATTTGACCCTATAAGATCAGCCCGACTGCCATTTTCCTTACGTTTCTTCTTAATTGCAATAATTTTCCTAATTTTCGATGTAGAGATTGCCCTACTATTACCTATAACCATTATTATAACATCATCAAATATCAAAACATGAACTATTATTAGAATTATTTTCCTAATAATCTTATTATTAGGGCTTTTTCATGAATGAAACCAAGGTTCTATTGAATGAGCTATCTAGGATAGTAGTTAACTATAACATTTGGGTTGCATTCAAAAAGTATTGGATTTTCCAATCTATCTTAAATAAGAAGCAACTTGCATATTAGTTTCGACCTAATACATTGGTATAAACAATACCCTTATTTTGTTAACTGAAACCAAATTAGAGGTATATTACTGTTAATAATAAAATTGAATAATATTCCAGTTAAGGAAGTATGTTAGTCAGATGAAAGCTGCTAACTTATCATCTTAGCGGTTAAAATCCGTTTATACTTCTAAATTTATGTAGTTTAAATAAAACATTACATTTTCATTGTAAAATTAAAATCTATTTTCATAAGTATTTATAAATCACACCCAATTACCTCAGTATCTTCAATACTACGCTCTATTATAAGCTATATAAATAAATAAATAATATTATAAAAATCAATACAATAACCCACATCACAAATAATAATATAAACATCTTCAAATTATTATACTGCCACCATTGATTAATATCTCTAATCCTTAAAAATAAATAATACAAACCTTGACCTCCTAAATATTCATTCCACCCTTTATCAAAAACCATTAAAGAATTATATCCTACAAATATAGGCCAAAAAGAAATACCATATGTAAAAATATAAGGTATAAACCATATAGACCCAAAAAAAACACTATACTTTATATATCTCAATACTAATAAATTTCTACCAACTCTACATTTTGATGCTTCATAACCAATCATTGCCCCCCCAATACAAACAACAATAACTAAAATCCTCAAATAAAAAGGCAAAACAACACAAGAAGGGGTTGGAAAAATAACTCAACTTAAAATTGAACCTCCTAAAACAACTATAATCAATAAACCCATTATACCACATAATATATTTAAATTCTCCTCACCTATAAAATAAAAAGAATTTAAATTAAAATCCCCACACAAAACATAATAAAACAAACGAAATGAATAACAAACAGTCAATCCTGTAGAAAAATAAAACAAAAAAAAACCAAAAACATTAACATAACTTATAGACACCATTTCCAAAATCAAATCCTTAGAATAAAAACCAGCTAAATAAGGCAAACCACATAAAGCAAAATTAGAAACCATCAAACAAGACATAGTTATAGGCATTTGAAAAGATAATCTACCCATAAAACGAATATCCTGAGAATCCCTTATAGAATGAATTACAAACCCAGCACATATAAATAATAAAGCCTTAAATAAAGCATGAGTTATTAAATGAAAAAAAGCCAAATTAGAATACCCTAATGATAAAATTCTTATTATCAACCCCAATTGTCTTAAAGTAGATAAAGCAATGATTTTTTTCAAATCAAATTCAAAATTAGCACCTAAACCAGCCATAAATATTGTCAACCCAGAAATTAAAAATATAAACAACATTACATTTTCATCAAAAGAAGGACTAAAACGAACCAATAAATAAATTCCGGCCGTAACCAAAGTTGATGAGTGTACTAAAGCAGAAACAGGAGTAGGAGCAGCTATGGCTGCTGGCAATCATGAAGAAAAAGGAATTTGAGCTCTCCTAGTTATAGCAGCCAACAATACAAACACCACAACAATCTTCATTACAAAATCACTCCTTATACACTCCAAATAATAAATATAACTCCAACTACCAAAATTCAATATTCAAGCAATTGCTATTAGTAAAGCAACATCACCAACACGATTTCTTAAAGCCGTTAATATTCCAGCATTAAATGACTTCACATTCTGATAATAAATAACCAAACAATAAGAAACCAAACCTAAACCATCCCACCCCAACAAAATACTAATTATATTAGGTCTAATAATCAAAAATATTATTGATATTACAAACAACAATACTAAATAAATAAAACGATTCAAATTAACATCACCAAATATGTAATCTTCTCTATACAAAATTACTAAAGAAGAAATAAACAATACAAGACCTATAAACATTAATGATATTCAATCAAATAAAAAAGTTATTACAATAGAATTAGAATTTAATGTAACAATCTCCCACTCAATAAAAACAGTAATATTACCTAAAATAAAATAAAACCCAAACAAAACTATAAAAAATCTCATTAACAGCAAATAAATAAAACTAATATAACAAATAGATATATACTTCACAGCCTAAGATAAACGCTATATCTCTGATACCACAAATCAATATTTTAATTAAACTACCCAGACTATAATCAATTAACAACTAATTCACTATTCAAAATTAATAAATTCAATGGAAACCAATGTAAAAATAATAACAAAAATTCACGAACACACCCCAAAGAACAAGAATAAACACCAGAATAAATCCTACCATGCTGACTATAAGAAAATAAATATAAAGTATAAGCAGATCTAAAAAAAGACAATAACATTAATACAATTATTGTTAAATATGATCACCCAACTAATCTATTCAATAATCTAATCTCACCCAATAGATTTAAAGAAGGAGGGGCAGCTATATTACAAGCACTTAATAAAAATCACCACATCGACATTCTAGGTATAAAATTCATTAATCCTTTATTAATTAATAAACTACGACTCCCTAAACGCTCATAACTAATATTAACTAAACAAAATAGTCCAGAGGAACATAAACCATGAGCAATTATCAAAGTATAAGATCCACAAAATCCCCAATATATTATTGTTATTATACCTCCTACCACAATTCCCATATGAGCGACTGAAGAATAAGCAACCAAAGCCTTTAAATCCGTTTGACGTAAACAAATTAAACTAACTAGTATTCCCCCTACTAACCCAATTGAAACTAAAATATAATTAAAAAATATTCCGGCCTGCATTAATAATAAATAAACTCGTAATAATCCATAACCCCCTAATTTTAACAAAACACCGGCCAAAATTATTGACCCAGATACTGGAGCTTCAACATGAGCCTTGGGTAACCACAAATGAACCATAAACATAGGTATCCTTACAAGAAAGGCAGAAATTATACCCACATACAAAATAGCATTACAATCAAATAACACATTTATTATAGGAAAAATCAAAAACCCCCAATATTCATATAAATACATAATACACAATAATATAGGTAAAGACGCCAACAAAGTATAGAACAATAAATAAATTCCGGCCTGCAACCGTTCAGGTTGATACCCCCATCCTAAAATCAAAAACAAAGTAGGAATTAAACTACCCTCAAAAAACAAATAAAAAGAAAATAATCTAATTCTACTGAAAGTACAACACAATATAATTAATAAAAACAAAATAACCAACAAAAAAAATGAAGAGTAATAACCACTAGAATAAATTGATTCTCTTGCCATAATCATTAAAACACAAATCCACATTCTCAATAAAATTAAACCATACGAAATATAATCACAACCAAATATATAACTAATTCTTCCCCAACAAAAAAAATAAGTATATATAAATATAAACAAAAAAGATAATACAAAAACAAAAACCTGAACCACTCACCAAAAACCTTCAACTAAACATAAAGGGATTATAAAAAATAAAAATAAAATAATACCTAACATTGTAATATTCTATATCTTTGGAAGTAATCATTCCCACAACTACGAATTATTAACACCAAAATAGATAATCCTAAAGCCCCCTCACACACAGAAAAAGTTAAAAAAACCAAAGCAAAAAACAATTCATAATTAAATATATTAAAATAATTACATAAAACAAAAAATAAAATCAACACAACAAACTCCAAACTTAATAAAGTAACTAATAAATGCTTACGATTAGAAGAAAATACCCAAATACCACATAAAAAACTAATAAATATATACATTATCATAAGTTTTAATAATTTAAAAAAAATAATGGTCTTGTAAACCAAAAATAAGGTCAACCTTTTAAAACATCAGAGAAAAAGATTACACTTTATCATTAATCCCCAAAATTAATATTTTAATTAAACTACTCTCTGAAATTAAAATCATAATTATATCAACCAGATTATCCACAAGATTACTATTCACACAAATTAAACATCCCCTATCAATAGGGTTAACACTACTAATCCAAACTATTCTTATTTCACTAATAAGAGGAATAATTACACAATCATTCTGATTTTCCTATATCCTATTAATTGTATTCCTCGGAGGTATATTAATTCTCTTTATTTACGTAACAAGACTAGCATCAAATGAAATATTTTTTATATCCACTAAAATACTATTAACAATAATAATTACAACCATTACATTAATAATTCTACTCAAAAACATTGAACCTTTTATACAAAATACAGAATCAATAAACTTCTTCCCAATAAATAATAATAACGAAACATTAACAAAATTATATAATCAACCAACAAAAACCATCACCGTAATTCTCGCATCCTATTTATTCTTAACTTTAATTACAGTAGTTAAAATTACTAATCTTCACAAAGGACCTTTACGACAAATAAATTAATGAAAAAACCCATTCGATCTACACACCCATTATTCAAAATTGTAAATAATGCACTAATTGACCTACCTTCCCCGTCCAATATTAGAGCCTGATGAAATTTTGGTTCACTATTAGGATTATGTTTAATAATCCAGATTATTACAGGAATCTTCCTAGCAATACATTACTGCCCCAATACTGAACTAGCCTTCAATAGAGTTAACCATATTTGCCGTGATGTAAATTATGGTTGATTATTACGAACTTTACATGCAAATGGAGCTTCCATATTCTTTATCTGCATTTACATACATATTGGACGGGGAATTTACTACAATTCATATAAACTAGTTTACACATGATCAATCGGCACACTAATTCTATTCTTAACAATAGCTACAGCCTTTATAGGCTACGTCTTACCATGAGGACAAATATCATTTTGAGGAGCTACTGTAATCACAAACTTACTATCAGCAATACCATATATCGGGGTAGATCTGGTGCAATGAGTATGAGGTGGTTTCGCTGTAGACAACGCAACATTAAATCGATTCTTCACATTTCATTTCTTATTACCATTTATTATTTCAGCAATAGTAATAATTCATCTGCTCTTCCTCCATCAAACAGGATCAAATAATCCTTTAGGTCTCAATAGAAATATTGACAAAATCCCATTTCACCCCTACTTCTCAATCAAAGACACATTCGGATTTATTCTAATAATAATATGCTTAAGAATTTTAACTCTTAAAGAACCTTATATTCTAGGAGACCCAGACAACTTTACACCAGCCAATCCTTTAGTAACTCCTATCCATATCCAACCCGAATGATACTTCCTATTCGCCTACGCAATTTTACGATCAATTCCCAATAAATTAGGAGGAGTTATTGCATTAGCCATATCTATTGCCATCTTATTCATTATACCTATATATAAATCAAACTTCAAAGGAATACAATTCTATCCTATCAATCAAATTATATTCTGAATTATAACAAGAACAGTTATTCTACTTACATGAATTGGAGCTCGCCCAGTAGAAGACCCTTACATTATTACCGGACAAATTCTCACAGTAATTTACTTCTCATATTACTTAATATCACCTTTAACAACTAAAACATGAGACAATCTATTAAATAATTGTTAAAAACCCAATGAAAGGATTGTGTTTTGAAAGCATAATAAAGAGGTTAAAATCCTCTATTTAACTATACTTAGTAAAATACACTAAATAATTAATAAAGAAAACAAGTAAACCCTCAATCCCAAAAAAAAAATTAAATAATTCAAAGATAAAGGCAAAAAACTTTTCCACGCCAAATACATCAACTTATCATAACGAAACCGTGGTAACGTACCCCGAACTCAAACAAAAACAAATGAAATAAATCTCAACTTAAAATAAAAAAAAAAAGAATTAATATCACCACCCAAAAAAATTACACAAAACAATATTCTCATAAACAAAATTCTAGCATATTCCGCCAAAAAAATTAAGGCGAAACCACCTCTTCTATACTCAACATTAAATCCTGAGACAAGTTCAGACTCCCCTTCCGCAAAATCAAAAGGAGTACGATTTGTTTCAGCTAAACATGAAACAAATCACACTCAGGCCAACGGAAAAGATATAAAAATAAATCAAACATAACCTTGAAAAACATAAAATAAACACAAGTCATATCTTCTAACTAAAAATACAAAAGACAATAAAATTAAAGCCAATCTTACCTCATAAGAAATAGTTTGAGCCACTGCACGCAGCCCCCCCAATAAAGAATAATTAGAATTAGAAGATCACCCAGCAATTATAACAGTATAAACTCCTATACTAGTACAAAACAAAAAAAATAATAAACCCAATTCAAAGGAAAATAAACCAGATAAGTAAGGAATAATTATTCAAACCAACAAAGACAAAAATAAACTAAAAATAGGAGCAAAATAATAAATAAGATAATTAGACATTAAAGGAAAAGTTTGCTCCCTAGTAAATAACTTAATAGCATCACTAAAGGGCTGAAGAATACCAATAAAACCTACCTTATTAGGACCCTTACGAATATGAATATAACCTAATACCCTTCGCTCCATTAAAGTCAAGAAAGCCACACCAACTATAACACAAATCAATAAAATTAAACCAACAACAAATAATAAAATAAATTCAATAAACAATACTATTTATAGATATTCCTATATTCATAGATTCTAAATCCACTGCACTTCTCTGCCAAAATAGTCACTTAATATCAATCAATACAAAAAAATTATTTCAAGTATTTGGTCCTTTCGTACTAAAATACTTCCTTACACTAAAGATAGAAACCAACCTGGCTCACACCGGTTTGAACTCAGATCATGTAAGATTTTAAAGGTCGAACAGACCTAGTAATTTAAGCTTCTTCACCTAACACTTTATCTTAATCCAACATCGAGGTCGCAATCCCTTTTATTAATACGAACTCTCAAAAAGAATTACGCTGTTATCCCTAAGGTAATTTAATCTTATTATCACAAACAATGGATCTATAAAAATATAAATCAATAAACAACATCAAAGAAGAGTTTAATATTTCTCCTTGTCACCCCAACAAAATACTTAATTCAAAAATCAAATTTAACCAAACCAAAATATTTAAAAATAAATATTAAACTCTATAGGGTCTTCTCGTCCCTTAGCAACATCTAAGCTTTCTCACTTAATAATTAAATTCAAATAATAAAAAAAAGATAGAATATATCTCGTCCAACCATTCATTCCAGTCTTCAATCAAAAAACTAATGATTATGCTACCTTTGCACGGTCAAATTACCGCGGCCCTTCAATTAAATCAGTGGGCAGGTCATATTTCCAAAACAATACAAGAAAAGATGTTTTTGTTAAACAGGCGAACACAATTTTTGCCTAATTCCTCTAATCAATATGACAAATACACATTAAAAATAATTATTGTATATACTAATTTCATCATTATCTCCACTAATAAAAAATTAATTAAAAACTCCTAATAAAATACCCAAACAAAACATAAAAAAAAAAGTAATAAAGTAAAACTTTAACATCCTCCAAACAAACAATCACCATTAAATCCATGCCACTCAAAAATCTTACAATATTATAGAATTATACCCCAAAGCTCATCCCTTAAAATATTAGCATCAATTAAAACAAATCACAAAAAACAACCCACATTAAAAACAGATACACAATTTAAATTCATTTCATAAAAAACCAGATACATTCAAGAACGAAAGACATTTCACCACTAATAAAATATTATCAATAATTTTAAAACAATAAATAACATACCTTACTAACTCTCCCAAAATCGAGAACAAAAACAATACATTCCACTTTATTGATAAACCCTGAGACACAAGGTACAACAAATAAATTTAACTTCCTACAATTTTAAACAAATTACAAAACCCCTCACAGTACTAATACACTATAACAAAATAAATTATATCCACAAAATATACACCAACACCTAAATATTTTACCCACCAATAATAAACAAAAATCACATAATGTAATATAACAAATATCAAGTTAAATTGATTCGCACAATTCCAGTCTTCAATGTAAATGAAGATTCTATCTACCAAGATTAACCTGATAATTCTAGCTACACTTTCCAGTACAACTACTATGTTACGACTTATCTCAACTTATAATGAGAGCGACGGGCGATGTGTGCATATTCTAGAGCCACAATCACACTGACAATCTTCACAAAATTACTATTAAATCCACCTTCACATTAAATTTTACAACCAATCAATCCGTATATTCAAAAACAATGTAATCCATTACCACTTAATTATAAGCTGCACCTTGACTTGATTAACCATCCAATAAAATATTAAAAAAATTAACTCTAAAAAGACATTTATCAACAGCGATATACATACTATAATAAATTAAGTAAGATCCAACGCGGATTATCGATCACGAAACAGATTCCTCTAAATAGACTAAAATACCGCCAAATTCTTTGAGTTTCAAGACCATACCTATTACTACTCAAGCCATAAATTTACATCCAAAATAATAGGGTATCTAATCCTAGTTTAAATAATTAAGATTTCATAGTCTCATCTTTTCTATCAAAATTAAACAAAAATTAATATTCTACCAAACAATAATCAAAATCAATTCATAAAAACAATTAACTATTAACCAAACATATTCACTCACATCCAATGTATAACCGCGACTGCTGGCACATATTTAATCAATATTATACACAATTACTAAATCAAATTTACATAAATCTATAATATTCTATACTGCAAATAACTTAAAACAATATATTTTCCCGGAAAATATAAACCTACCCGCAAAACCTTACATGTATAACAAAGTCAAAATGAACAACAAAGCAAGAATAAAACTTCTCTCAAACCCCTATTCCTCGTCCCTCGGCCTATACTCCTACCCTACACACAAATCCCCCAAATCACCACACAACAAAAGTATAAACAACCCCCTTATTGTACCACAATTCCAACACTTCAGATCTCAGCCCCTCTTTTTCTCTCTCTCAAACCCCTATTCCTCGTCCCTCGGCCTATACTCCTACCCTACACACAAATCCCCCAAATCACCACACAACAAAAGTAAGCATAAGAATTCTATTTCTTACAGTCCATTTTTTTTACCTATATTAAATGGACTGTAAGAAATAGAATTTTGCATATTGAAATATAATTACTGATGATATACAATAATTGCTTAATTTAAACTGAAATAATTATATGATATAACATTCATTTAAATATTAATATATATATATATAAAATGTTCATTGACAATTAATAGGCAAGCATACATATAATAAATTTATTAATATTTACTTCTCTCTTTTCCCCTAAATTCATATGTTCTTACAATTTATATAATTGAGCATATTCAAATAGGTATTTATTATCCTCTAAATTTCTATCTTGGTTTAAGTGTATTTGTATTCTAATGAATCCTTTATATTAATTATATTTTTATATACCCTCCAATTAGCCCTTGTAATTCTTTTCACAATCATACATAAGAGTTATTATCAATAAAATAAAAACTCAACCCAACAAAAAATTAAGTTAACATAAATAGA